GTTAATGTAGCTTAAATTTTACAAAGCAAGACACTGAAAATGTCTAGATGGGTTCAACCAACCCCATTGACATTCAAAGGTTTGGTCCTAGCCTTCCTATTAGTTCTTAACAAACTTACACATGCAAGTATCCACATCCCGGTGAGAATGCCCTCTAAATCACAAAGATTAAAAGGAGCAGGTATCAAGCACGCTAACACTAGCAGCTCACAACACCTCGCTTGGCCACACCCCCACGGGACACAGCAGTGATAAAAATTAAGCTATAAACGAAAGTTTGACTAAGTTATGTTAATAAGGGTTGGTAAACTTCGTGCCAGCCACCGCGGTCATACGATTAACCCAAATTAATAGAAACACGGCGTAAAGAGTGTTAAGGAATCACATAAAATAAAGTCAAGCCTTAATTAAGCTGTAAAAAGCCATAATTAAGATTAAGCCAAACTACGAAAGTGACTTTAATATGATCTGATCACACGACAGCTAAGATCCAAACTGGGATTAGATACCCCACTATGCTTGGTCGTAAACCCCAATAGTCACCAAAACAAGACTATTCGCCAGAGTACTACTAGCAACAGCTTAAAACTCAAAGGACTTGGCGGTGCTTTATACCCCTCTAGAGGAGCCTGTTCTGTAACCGATAAACCCCGATCAACCTCACCAACCCTTGCTACTTCAGTCTATATACCGCCATCTTCAGCAAACCCTAAAAGGGAACAAAAGTAAGCATAATCATCCTACATAAAAACGTTAGGTCAAGGTGTAACCTATGGGTTGGGAAGAAATGGGCTACATTTTCTAAGTTAAGAATAACCCCTACACCCACACGAAAGTTTTTATGAAACTTAAAAACTAAAGGAGGATTTAGTAGTAAATCAAGAGCAGAGTGCTTGATTGAATAAGGCCATGAAGCACGCACACACCGCCCGTCACCCTCCTCAAGTACCCCAGCTAAAGCCCCAGTTCGTTAACCCAGGCCAAGCAATTATACGAGAGGAGACAAGTCGTAACAAGGTAAGCATACCGGAAGGTGTGCTTGGACAAAACAAGATATAGCTTAAACAAAGCATCTAGTTTACACCTAGAAGATTCCACAGTTCGTGTATGTCTTGAACCAGCTCTAGCCCACACCTTCCCCCTCCCTACTACCATAAACTAATCAAATAAAACATTCACTATCCATCTAAAGTATAGGAGATAGAAATTTAAACATCAGTGGCGCTATAGAAATAGTACCGTAAGGGAAAGATGAAAGAAAAACCTAAGAGTAATAAAAAGCAAAGCTTACCCCTTGTACCTTTTGCATAATGACTTAACTAGCAATAACTTAGCAAAGAGACCTTGAGTTAAATTACCCGAAACCAGACGAGCTACTTATGAGCAGTACCTAGGACGAACTCATCTATGTGGCAAAATAGTGAGAAGACTTATAAGTAGAGGTGAAAAGCCTAACGAGCCTGGTGATAGCTGGTTGTCCATGAAAAGAATCTCAGTTCAACATTAAATAGTACTAAAAGCCATGCCAAGCCCTAACGTATATTTAACTGTTAGTCTAAAAAGGTACAGCTTTTTAGAGATGGGTACAACCTTGACTAGAGAGTAAAATTAAACATATACCATAGTTGGCCTAAAAGCAGCCATCAATTAAGAAAGCGTTCAAGCTCAACAATAAAACATTGTTTTAATCCCAATATAAAATAAATCAGCTCCTAGCTTGACTACTGGACTAATCTATATAAACATAGAAGCAACACTGTTAATATGAGTAACAAGAAGTTTTTCTCCTGGCACAAGCTTACATTAGTAACTGATAACATACTAATAATTAACAGCAAATAAACAAAACCCAACACTAAGTTATTTATTAAGACACTGTTAACCCAACACAGGTGTGCATTAAGGAAAGATTAAAAAAAGTAAAAGGAACTCGGCAAACACAAACCCCGCCTGTTTACCAAAAACATCACCTCTAGCATAATCAGTATTAGAGGCACTGCCTGCCCAGTGACAAATCGTTAAACGGCCGCGGTATCCTGACCGTGCAAAGGTAGCATAATCACTTGTTCTCTAATTAAGGACTTGTATGAATGGCCACACGAGGGTTTTACTGTCTCTTACTTTTAATCGGTGAAATTGACTCCCCCGTGAAGAGGCGGGGATAACAAAATAAGACGAGAAGACCCTATGGAGCTTCAATTAATCAACCCAAATATCACAACCTTAAACCACCAAGGGATAACAAAATTTTATATGGGCTGACAATTTCGGTTGGGGTGACCTCGGAGCACAAAAAACCCTCCGAGTGATTTAAACTTAGGCCCACTAGCCAAAGTATAATATCACTTATTGATCCAATCCTTTGATCAACGGAACAAGTTACCCTAGGGATAACAGCGCAATCTTATTCTAGAGTTCATATCGACAATAGGGTTTACGACCTCGATGTTGGATCAGGACATCCTAATGGTGCAGCTGCTATTAAGGGTTCGTTTGTTCAACGATTAAAGTCCTACGTGATCTGAGTTCAGACCGGAGTAATCCAGGTCGGTTTCTATCTATTACGCATTTCTCCCAGTACGAAAGGACAAGAGAAATAAGGCCAACTTCAAACAAGCGCCTTCAAATAATTAATGACCTAATCTTAACTTAATAATCAGGCGCAAACAAACATGCCCAAGACCAGGGCCTTGTTGAGGTGGCAGAGATTGGTAATTGCATAAAACTTAAACTTTTACACCCAGAGGTTCAAATCCTCTCCCCAACAAAATGTTTATAATTAACACTCTAATACTTATCCTTCCTGTCCTCCTAGCCGTAGCATTCCTAACGCTAGTAGAACGCAAAATCCTAGGATATATACAATTCCGAAAAGGACCAAACATCGTAGGCCCATATGGCCTACTCCAACCCTTTGCCGATGCAATTAAACTATTCACCAAAGAACCCCTACGACCAGCCACATCCTCCACTACCATATTCATTATTGCACCAGTACTAGCCCTAACCCTAGCCCTCACTATATGAAGCCCTTTACCTATACCATATCCCCTCATCAACATAAACTTAGGAGTACTATTCATACTAGCAATATCCAGCCTAGCCGTCTACTCCATCCTATGATCTGGCTGAGCCTCCAACTCAAAATACGCACTAATCGGAGCCCTACGAGCAGTAGCACAGACAATTTCATATGAAGTAACACTAGCTATTATCCTCCTATCAGTACTCCTAATAAGTGGCTCCTACACCCTATCAACACTAACCACAACACAAGAGCAGCTATGACTACTATTTCCATCATGACCCTTAGCTATAATATGATTTATCTCCACCCTAGCAGAAACCAACCGAGCTCCCTTCGACCTAACAGAAGGAGAGTCAGAACTTGTATCAGGCTTCAACGTAGAATACGCAGCAGGCCCTTTCGCCCTGTTCTTCCTAGCAGAATACGCCAACATCATTATAATAAACATATTCACAACTATTCTATTTCTAGGGACATTCCACAACCCCTATAACCCAGAATTATACACAACAAACCTTACTATCAAAACACTACTACTCACAATATCTTTTCTATGGATTCGAGCATCCTATCCCCGATTCCGATACGACCAACTAATACACCTACTCTGAAAAAATTTCCTTCCCTTAGCACTAGCTCTCTGCATATGACACATCTCACTACCAATTATAACTGCAAGTATTCCCCCTCAAACATAAGAAATATGTCTGACAAAAGAGTTACTTTGATAGAGTAAATAATAGAGGCCTAAATCCTCTTATTTCTAGAATAATAGGAATCGAACCTACCCTTAAGAATTCAAAGTTCTTCGTGCTACCATATTACACTACAATCTATAGTAAGGTCAGCTAAACAAGCTATCGGGCCCATACCCCGAAAATGTTGGTTTATATCCCTCCCATACTAATAAACCCATCTATCTTCATCATCCTTCTGACAACCCTCATCCTAGGTACAATAATAGTAATTACTAGCTCCCACTGACTATTTGCCTGAATTGGCTTCGAAATAAACATAATAGCCTTCATCCCTATCATGATAAAAAACCCTAATCCCCGAGCCACGGAAGCTTCTACTAAATATCTTCTAACCCAAGCCACCGCCTCCGCACTACTCATAATAGCAATCATCATTAACTTATTATATTCCGGCCAATGAACCATCACAAAATTATTCAACCCAACAGCATCCACACTTATAACAACAGCCCTGGCCATCAAACTAGGCCTAGCCCCCTTCCACTTCTGAGTCCCAGAAGTAACACAAGGCATTCCCCTATCCACAGGCCTAATCCTATTAACATGACAAAAACTAGCACCCCTATCAATCTTATACCAAATTTCACCATCAATCAACCTACACCTAATATTAACCATATCTCTACTCTCCATCCTAATTGGAGGCTGAGGTGGGCTAAACCAAACACAACTCCGAAAAATCATAGCCTACTCATCAATCGCTCACATAGGATGAATAACAACCATTCTACCATACAACCCAACCCTGATATTATTAAACCTACTAATCTATGTCACAATAACCTTCACCATATTTATACTATTTATTCAAAACTCAACTACCACTACACTATCACTATCTCAAACCTGAAATAACACACCCATCATCACAACCCTTACAATACTAACCCTACTCTCAATAGGAGGACTCCCACCACTATCAGGATTTATACCCAAATGAATAATTATCCATGAATTAACAAAAAATGATATCCTTATTATACCAACATTCATAGCCATCACAGCACTACTTAATCTATACTTCTACATACGCCTTACCTACTCCACAGCACTAACATTATTCCCCTCTATAAATAACATAAAAATAAAATGACAATTCAACCCAACAAAACGAGCCACTCTCCTACCAACAGCAATTGTAATTTCCACAATACTACTACCCCTCACACCAATACTCTCAATCCTCCTATAGGAGTTTAGGTTAGACCCAGACCAAGAGCCTTCAAAGCCCTAAGCAAGTATAATTTACTTAACTCCTGCCCAATAAGGATTGCAAGACTATATCTTACATCAATTGAATGCAAATCAAACACTTTAATTAAGCTAAATCCTCACTAGATTGGAGGGATACATCTCCCACGAATTTTTAGTTAACAGCTAAATACCCTAATCAACTGGCTTCAATCTACTTCTCCCGCCGCGAGGAAAAAAAGGCGGGAGAAGTCCCGGCAGGATTTGAAGCTGCTTCCTTGAATTTGCAATTCAAAATGATTATTCACCACAGGACTTGGTAAAAAGAGGACTCAACCTCTGTCTTTAGATTTACAGTCTAATACCTACTCGGCCATTTTACCTATGTTCATAAACCGCTGACTATTCTCAACCAACCACAAAGACATCGGCACCCTATACTTACTATTTGGTGCCTGAGCAGGAATAGTAGGCACTGGCCTAAGCTTATTAATCCGCGCTGAATTAGGTCAACCTGGGACACTAATCGGAGATGACCAAGTCTACAACGTATTAGTAACAGCCCACGCCTTTGTTATAATCTTTTTCATAGTTATACCTATTATAATCGGCGGATTCGGAAACTGACTGGTCCCCCTAATAATTGGAGCACCTGATATAGCTTTCCCTCGTATAAACAATATAAGCTTCTGACTACTCCCCCCTTCCTTCTTACTGTTAATAGCATCTTCAATGGTCGAAGCTGGTGCAGGCACAGGCTGAACTGTATATCCCCCTTTAGCCGGAAACCTAGCACATGCAGGAGCCTCAGTTGATCTTACCATCTTCTCCCTACACCTAGCCGGCGTATCCTCAATCCTCGGAGCTATCAACTTCATCACAACTATTATTAATATAAAACCACCTGCTATGACACAGTATCAAACGCCCCTTTTCGTATGATCAGTCCTAGTCACAGCAGTGCTACTCTTATTATCCCTACCTGTTTTAGCAGCCGGAATTACTATGCTCCTTACTGACCGAAACCTAAACACAACTTTCTTCGACCCTGCAGGTGGAGGAGACCCAATTCTATACCAGCACCTGTTTTGATTCTTTGGCCACCCCGAAGTGTATATTCTAATTCTCCCTGGGTTCGGAATAATTTCACACATTGTGACTTATTACTCAGGAAAAAAAGAACCTTTCGGCTATATAGGGATAGTCTGAGCTATGGTATCTATCGGGTTCTTGGGTTTTATCGTATGGGCCCACCATATGTTTACAGTAGGTATAGACGTTGATACACGAGCATATTTCACATCAGCCACTATAATCATTGCTATTCCCACAGGAGTAAAAGTCTTCAGTTGATTAGCAACACTACACGGAGGTAATATCAAATGATCCCCTGCCCTAATGTGAGCCCTAGGCTTCATCTTTCTTTTCACAGTAGGCGGTCTAACTGGTATCGTCCTAGCCAATTCATCACTAGACATCGTCCTACACGATACTTACTATGTAGTTGCCCACTTCCACTATGTTTTATCAATAGGAGCAGTCTTCGCCATTATAGGAGGCTTTGTCCACTGATTCCCACTATTTTCAGGATATACACTTAACACAACATGAACAAAAATTCACTTTATAATTATATTCGTAGGTGTAAACCTAACATTCTTTCCGCAACACTTCTTAGGTCTATCCGGTATGCCTCGACGATACTCCGACTACCCAGATGCCTACACAACATGAAATACCATCTCATCTATAGGCTCATTTATTTCACTAACAGCAGTTATACTAATAATCTTCATTATCTGAGAAGCATTTACATCTAAACGAGAAGTATTAGCAGTAGACCTTACCTCTACCAACCTCGAATGACTAAACGGATGTCCCCCACCATATCATACATTCGAAGAACCAGCATTCGTCAACCCAAAATGATCAAGAAAGGAAGGAATCGAACCCTCTCCTATTGGTTTCAAGCCAACACCATAACCACTATGTCTTTCTTTATAATCGAGATATTAGTAAAACCTTACATAACTTTGTCAAAGTTAAGTTACAAGTGAAAGCCCTGTATATCTCCATGGCATATCCATTTCAACTAGGCTTCCAAGATGCAACATCACCCATCATAGAAGAACTCCTACATTTTCACGACCATACATTAATAATTGTCTTCCTAATTAGCTCTTTGGTTCTCTATATTATTACCCTAATACTTACAACCAAACTAACACACACTAGCACAATAGATGCTCAAGAAGTAGAGACCGTCTGAACCATCCTTCCAGCCATTATCCTAATTTTAATCGCCTTACCTTCCCTACGAATCCTCTACATGATAGACGAAGTCAACAATCCTTCCCTCACTGTAAAAACAATGGGTCACCAATGATATTGAAGCTATGAATATACTGACTATGAAGACCTAAATTTCGACTCTTACATAATCCCAACATCAGATTTAAAACCAGGAGAACTACGATTACTAGAAGTAGATAACCGAGTTGTTTTACCCATAGAAATAACAATCCGAATACTAGTCTCATCAGAAGACGTACTCCACTCATGGGCCGTACCCTCCCTGGGTCTAAAAACGGATGCAATCCCAGGACGCCTGAACCAAACAACCCTAATATCAACACGACCTGGCCTATTCTATGGCCAATGCTCAGAAATCTGTGGCTCAAACCACAGTTTTATACCAATTGTCCTAGAATTAGTACCCCTAGAAATTTTCGAAAAGTGATCTGCATCAATACTATAACGTCATTAAGAAGCTAATCTAGCGTTAACCTTTTAAGTTAAAGATTGAGAGCCTATAACTCCCCTTAATGACATGCCACAATTAGATACATCAACATGACTCCTTACTATCTCATCTATACTCTTAACTCTCTTTGTACTATTCCAACTAAAAATCTCAAAGCACTCCTACCTCCCGAGCCCCAAATTAATATCTACCAAAACACAAAAACAACAAACCCCTTGAGACACAGCATGAACGAAAATTTATTTACCCCTTTTATAACTCCAGTAATACTAGGTATTCCTATTACCACCCTAATCATTATACTTCCATCCATTTTATTCCCTACACCAAATCGACTAATCAACAACCGTATAATCTCCATTCAACAATGATTAACCAAACTCACATCAAAACAACTAATAAATGTACACAGCCCTAAAGGACAAACTTGATCTCTAATACTCATTTCACTACTCCTATTTATTGCTTCCACTAACCTCCTTGGAATATTACCCCACTCATTTACACCCACCACACAACTCTCAATAAACGTAGGAATGGCTATCCCCTTATGGGCTGGTGCCGTTGCCGCAGGCTTTCGCAACAAAACAAAAATATCCTTAGCACACCTACTACCACAAGGCACACCCACTTTTCTTATCCCTATACTAGTAATCATTGAAACCATCAGCCTATTCATTCAACCAGTAGCACTAGCCGTACGACTAACTGCCAATATCACAGCAGGTCACCTACTAATACATCTAATTGGAGAAACAACCCTTGCACTAATAAGTACTAGCCTATTTACAGCTCTTATCACATTTACTATCCTTGCTCTATTAACCATTCTTGAATTCGCTGTCGCCCTCATTCAAGCTTACGTATTTACCCTCCTAGTAAGCCTATACCTGCATGATAACACATAATGACCCACCAAACCCACTCATATCACATAGTAAATCCCAGCCCTTGACCCCTCACCGGAGCTCTATCAGCACTTCTCATAACATCGGGCCTAATTATATGATTCCATTTCAACTCAATATTCCTGCTAACTCTAGGCTTATCAACAAACATTCTAACAATATACCAATGATGACGAGATATCATTCGAGAAAGCACCTTCCAAGGCCATCACACACCAACCGTCCAAAAAGGGCTGCGATATGGGATAATTCTATTTATTGTCTCAGAAGTCCTATTTTTCACAGGCTTCTTCTGAGCCTTTTACCACTCAAGCCTCGCCCCCACTCCAGAACTAGGCGGGTGTTGACCACCAACAGGCATCCACCCCTTAAATCCCCTAGAAGTCCCTCTCCTCAACACTTCCGTACTACTAGCCTCTGGCGTATCTATCACCTGAGCTCACCATAGCTTAATAGGAGGAAACCGCAAACACATACTTCAAGCCCTCTTCATCACAATTGCACTGGGTCTCTACTTCACCCTACTACAAGCATCAGAGTATTACGAAGCCCCCTTCACAATCTCAGATGGAATTTACGGCTCCACCTTCTTTGTGGCCACAGGTTTTCACGGATTACATGTAATTATTGGATCAACTTTCCTTATTGTTTGCTTCCTACGTCAAGTAAAATTCCACTTCACATCAAACCACCATTTTGGCTTTGAAGCTGCCGCTTGATACTGACACTTTGTAGACGTCGTATGATTATTTCTTTATGTATCTATCTATTGATGAGGTTCCTAGTTCTTTTAGTATTAACAAGTACAACTGACTTCCAATCAGTTAGTTTCGGTATACCCCGAAAAAGAGCAATAAACCTCCTACTAACGCTACTAACAAATACAGCACTAGCCTTACTCCTCATAACCATCGCCCTCTGACTCCCCCAACTAAACATATACGCAGAAAAAACAAGCCCATATGAATGTGGGTTTGATCCCATAGGATCAGCCCGCCTACCTTTCTCCATAAAGTTCTTTCTAGTAGCCATTACCTTCCTCCTCTTCGACTTAGAAATCGCCCTCCTACTTCCCCTTCCTTGAGCAATCCAATCAAATAACCTAGGTACGATACTCACAATAGCCCTCTTCTTAATCTCCCTACTAGCAGCTAGCTTAGCCTATGAATGAACTCAAGAAGGCCTGGAATGAGCCGAATATGGTATTTAGTTTAAAAAAAACAAGTGATTTCGACCCACTAGACTGTGATCAAATTCACAACTACCAAGTGACCTTAATCCATATAAATATTCTTATAGCCTTCAGCATGTCCCTCGTGGGTCTATTAATATATCGATCCCACCTAATATCTGCTCTACTCTGTCTAGAAGGTATAATACTATCACTTTTCATCCTAGCAGCCCTCACAATCCTAAATTCACACTTCACCCTGGCTAACATGATGCCCATCATTCTCCTAGTCTTCGCAGCTTGCGAAGCAGCCATCGGACTAGCCCTACTAGTCATAGTCTCCAACACATATGGTACTGACTACGTACAAAGCCTCAACCTCCTCCAATGCTAAAATTCATTATCCCTACAATCATATTAATACCCCTAACCTGATTATCAAAAAACAGCCTAATCTGAATTAACTCCACAACCCACAGTCTCTTAGTTAGCCTCTCAAGCCTACTCCTCCTTAATCAACTCAACGACAACAGCCTCAATTACTCGCTAACTTTCTTCTCCGACTCCCTTTCCACCCCACTCCTAATACTAACAATATGACTTCTCCCCCTAATATTAATAGCAAGCCAATCCCATCTCATCAAAGAACCACCAGTCCGAAAAAAACTTTACATTACAATACTAATCATACTGCAAGCCCTCCTAATCATGACATTTACTGCCACCGAATTAATCCTATTTTATATCATATTTGAAGCCACACTAATCCCCACTCTTATCATTATTACTCGCTGAGGCAACCAAACAGAACGACTCAATGCAGGATTATATTTCCTATTCTACACGCTAATCGGATCTCTCCCACTATTAGTAGCTCTAGTATATCTACAAAACACAACAGGATCCTTAAATTTCCTACTCCTACAACACTGAGCTGAACCACTATCCCCCTCCTGATCCAACATCTTCATATGACTAGCCTGTATAATAGCCTTCTTGGTAAAAATACCCCTCTATGGACTACACCTCTGACTGCCCAAAGCACATGTAGAAGCCCCCATCGCAGGCTCCATAGTCCTTGCAGCTGTACTACTAAAACTTGGGGGCTACGGTATGCTACGAATTACATCCATGCTTAACCCCCTAACAGAACATATAGCATATCCATTCCTCATGCTTTCCCTTTGAGGCATAATCATAACCAGCTCTACCTGCCTACGCCAAACAGACCTAAAATCACTTATTGCATACTCATCAATCAGCCATATAGCACTCGTCATCGCAGCCATCCTCATCCAAACCCCCTGAAGTTATATAGGGGCTACCGCTCTAATAATCGCCCACGGCCTCACATCCTCTATACTATTCTGTCTAGCAAACTCAAACTATGAACGCATCCACAGCCGAACCATAATCCTAGCCCGAGGCCTACAAATTTTCCTTCCACTAATAGCCACCTGATGACTACTAGCAAGCTTAACAAATCTTGCTCTACCCCCAACCATCAACCTAATTGGAGAACTACTCGTAGTAATGTCAATTTTCTCATGATCAAACCCTACCATTCTTCTAATAGGAGCAAACATTGTAATTACCGCTCTCTATACCCTATACATGCTAATCATAACACAACGCGGCAAACACACACACCACATTAACAATATTAATCCCTCATTCACACGAGAACATGCCCTAATAACCCTACACATTATCCCCCTCCTACTCCTATCACTAAACCCCAAAATCATCTTAGGCCCCCTTTACTGTAAGTATAGTTTAAAAAAGACATTAGTTTGTGAGACTAACAATAGAAGACCGAAACTTCTTACTTACCGAAAAAGTACTGCAAGAACTGCTAATTCATGCTCCCACACCTAACAGCTGTGGCTTTTTCAAACTTTTACAGGATAGTAGTTATCCATTGGTCTTAGGAACCAAAAAATTGGTGCAACTCCAAATAAAAGTAATAAACCTATTTACCTCTTTCACTCTACTTACACTACTAATCCTATTCACCCCAATCATAATACCTTATACAAATTCCCACAAAAACAACAAATACCAACTCTATGTAAAAAACGTTGTCTTCTACGCTTTTATCACCAGCTTAATCCCTGCGATAATATACCTTCACACAAATCAAGAAACACTCATCTCAAACTGACACTGAATTACTATTCAAACCCTCAAATTAACACTTAGCTTTAAAATAGACTACTTTTCACTTATATTTATACCAATAGCACTATTCATTACATGGTCCATTATAGAATTCTCAATATGATATATACACTCCGACCCCTATATCAACCAATTCTTTAAATATTTACTTCTCTTCCTTATCACTATACTAATCCTTGTTACAGCCAACAACCTCTTTCAACTCTTTATTGGATGAGAAGGGGTGGGGATTATATCCTTCCTACTCATCGGCTGATGGTTCGGACGAACGGACGCAAATACAGCCGCCCTCCAGGCAATCCTATACAATCGTATCGGAGACATCGGACTTCTCGCATCAATAGCATGATTCCTCTCCAACATAAACACATGAGACCTACAACAAATCTTCATCCTCTACCAAAACCCCCTGAATTTTCCCCTTATAGGGCTCGTATTAGCCGCAGCTGGAAAATCAGCCCAATTCGGACTCCACCCTTGACTCCCATCAGCAATAGAAGGCCCTACTCCAGTCTCAGCCCTACTCCACTCAAGCACAATAGTTGTAGCAGGAATCTTCCTACTTATTCGCTTCCACCCCTTAATAGAAAATAACAGCCTAATCCAAACAATAACCCTCTGCTTAGGTGCTACTACAACCCTATTCACAGCCATCTGTGCCCTCACCCAAAACGATATCAAAAAAATTATTGCTTTCTCCACCTCCAGTCAACTAGGCCTAATAATAGTAACAATTGGCCTCAACCAACCTTACCTAGCATTCCTACACATTTGCACACACGCCTTCTTCAAAGCCATGCTATTCCTGTGCTCTGGCTCCATCATCCACAACCTAAACAACGAACAAGACATCCGAAAAATAGGAGGATTATTTAAAGCCCTCCCATTTACTACAACCGCCCTTATCATTGGATGTCTTGCACTAACAGGAATACCATTCCTTACCGGATTTTATTCCAAAGACCCTATTATTGAAGCCACCACTTCGTCTTATACCAACGCCTGAGCCCTATTATTAACCCTAACTGCCACCTCCCTTACAGCCGTCTATAGCACCCGCATCATCTTCTTCGCACTACTAGGACAACCCCGCTTCCCTCCCTCCATAACCATCAATGAAAATAACCCACTACTAATCAACCCTATCAAACGACTCCTTATCGGAAGCATCTTCGCAGGCTTTATCCTATTCAACAGCATTCCCCCAATAACCACACCCCTAATAACTATACCCCTCCATCTAAAACTAACCGCCCTTGCAATAACAACCCTAGGCTTCATTATCGCATTCGAAATTAACCTTGACACACAAAACCTAAAATATACACACCCATCAAACTCCTTTAAATTCTCGACCTTACTAGGATATTTCCCCACAATCATACATCGTCTACCCCCACACCTTGACCTATTAATAAGCCAAAAACTAGCAACTTCCTTGCTAGACCTTATCTGACTAGAGACCATCTTACCAAAAACAACAGCCCTTCTCCAATTAAAAGCCTCTACATTAACATCTAATCAACAAGGCCTCATCAAACTCTACTTCTTATCTTTCCTCATTACCATCACTCTTAGCATAATCCTATTTAATTCCCCCGAGTAATCTCCATGACAACTACAACACTAATAAATAAAGACCAACCCGTAACAATCACCAACCAAACACCATAACTATACAAGGCCGCAATTCCGATAACTTCTTCACTAAAAACCTCAGAACCCCCAGTACCACAAACAACCCAATCCCCCAACCCATCAAACTCAAACACAACCTTCACCTCCCCACTCTTCAAAGCATAAGCCACAATTAAAAGCTCTACCACTAGTCCCAAAATAAACGCCCCTAATACAACTTTATTAGAGACCCAAACCTCAGGATACTGTTCAGTAGCTATAGCTGTCGTATAACCAAACACAACCAATATTCCCCCCAAATAAATCAAAAACACTATTAACCCCAAAAACGAACCACCAAAACTTAAAACAACTCCACATCCAACACCACCACCCACAATCAACCCTAAGCCTCCATAAACAGGCGAAGGCTTTGAAGAAACCCCCACAAAACTAACCACAAAAATAATACTTAAAACAAAAACAATGTATGTTATCATTATTCTCACATGGACTTCAACCATGACCAATGACATGAAAAATCATCGTTGTCATTCAACTACAAGAACACCAATGACCAACATCCGAAAAACACACCCACTAATAAAAGTCGTCAACAATGCATTCGTTGATCTCCCCACTCCATCAAACATCTCCTCATGATGAAACTTCGGCTCTCTACTCGGCCTCTGCTTAATTACACAAATTCTAACAGGCCTATTCCTAGCAATACACTACACACCAGACACAACAACCGCTTTCTCATCAGTCACACACATTTGCCGAGACGTAAACTACGGCTGAATTATCCGATACCTACATGCAAACGGAGCCTCCATATTTTTCATCTGCCTCTACGCCCACATAGGACGAGGCCTATACTATGGTTCCCACGTCTTTCGAGAAACATGAAATATTGGAATTATCTTACTATTCACAGTTATAGCCACCGCATTCGTAGGCTACGTCCTACCCTGAGGACAAATATCATTCTGAGGCGCAACCGTCATTACCAATCTTTTATCAGCAATCCCATACATCGGCACCACCCTAGTTGAATGAATCTGAGGGGGTTTCTCTGTGGATAAAGCAACACTAACACGCTTCTTTGCCTTTCACTTCATTCTCCCCTTCATCATTCTAGCATTAACAATAGTCCATCTTATCTTCCTCCACGAAACAGGATCCAATAACCCTACCGGTATCCTATCTGACATAGACAAAATCCCATTCCACCCCTACTACACAATTAAAGACATCCTAGGCGCCCTACTACTAATCCTAGCCCTACTAACATTAACCCTATTCGCACCTGACCTGCTCGGAGACCCAGATAACTACACTCCAGCAAACCCACTCAGCACCCCAGCACACATTAAACCAGAATGATATTTCCTATTCGCATACGCAATCCTACGGTCAATCCCCAACAAATTAGGTGGAGTCTTAGCCCTACTACTCTCAATCCTAATCCTAGCCTTAGTCCCAATACTCCACACATCTAAGCAACGAAGCATAATATTTCGACCCTTCAGCCAGTTCCTATTTTGAGTACTAGTCGCAGACCTACTAACCCTAACATGAATTGGGGGTCAGCCTGTAGAACACCCTTATGTAATTGTAGGTCAACTCGCATCCATCCTTTACTTCCTCTTAATTCTAGTATTAATACCACTAGCTAGTCTTATCGAGAATAAACTTACAAAATGAAGAGTCTTTGTAGTATATTAAATACCCCGGTTTTGTAAACCGAAAAAGGAGACAGCCATACCTCCCTAAGACTCAAGGAAGAAGTGTTCTACTCCACCATCAGCACCCAAAGCTGAAATTCTACATAAACTATTCCCTGAAAAAGTGTACCTTATACAATAATCACAAAACCACAGTATCTTGTCCGTATTGAAAATAATTTGTCTTACTACATATTGCCATGTGATTCGTATATGCTCATGCATTTCCCATGGCTCATAATTAATAGTCTCCTCCTATAATTATGTGTATATACATGCTATGTATAACTGTGCATTCAATTATCTTCACTACGGTAAGTTAAAGCCCGTATTAAATTTTATTAATTTTACATATTACATAATATTTATTAATAGTACAATAGTGCATGCTCTTATGCATCCCCTGGTCAATTTTATTCAAATGATTCTTATGGCCGCTCCATTAGATCACGAGCTTAATCACCATGCCGCGTGAAACCAGCAACCCGCTCGGCAGGGATCCCTCTTCTCGCACCGGGCCCATTAATCGTGGGGGTAGCTATTTAATGATCTTTATAAGACATCTGGTTCTTACTTCAGGGCCATATTAACTTAAAATCGCCCACTCGTTCCTCTTAAATAAGACATCTCGATGGGTTAATTACTAATCAGCCCATGATCATAACATAACTGAGGTTTCATACATTTGGTATTTTTTTATTTTTTTTGGGGGGCTTGCACGGACTCCCCTATGACCCTAAAGGGTCTCGTCGCAGTCAGATAAATTGTAGCTGGGCCTGGATGTATTTGTTATTTGACTAGCACAACCAACAAGTGCAGTTAAATTAATGGTTACAGGACATAGTACTCCACTATTCCCCCCGGGCTCAAAAAACTGTATCCCTTAGGGGATCAACCCCCCCTCCTTCCATACAATACTAACCCTCTGCTTAGATATTCACCACCCCCCTAGACAGCTTCCCCCCTAGATTTAAAAACCATTTTATTCATAAATCAATACTAAATCTGACACAAGCCCAATAATGAAAATACATGAACGCTATCCCTATCCAATAC